AGGAAGAAGCCGAGCTACAAGAAAAATGCCTGCCGCTACCATAGTAGCAGCGTGTATAAGAGCGGAAATCGGAGTAGGCCCTTCCATAGCATCGGGCAACCATACATGAAGGGGAAATTGTGCAGATTTCGCAACGGCACCAGAAAATAACAGAACACCGCACAAAGTAACAAATAAAAAATTGACCTCGTTATTAGAAATTAAGTTGTTGAATATTTCGAATAAATCTTGAAATTCGAAACTACCCGTTATCCAATAAAAACCCAAAATTCCTAATAATAACCCAAAATCCCCTACACGATTTGTTACAAAAGCCTTTTGGCAAGCATTTGCTGCAAGGGGTCGTGTGAACCAAAATCCTATTAATAAATAGGAACACATTCCAACCAATTCCCAAAAAATATAAATTTGGATTAAATTTGAACTAGTAACTAATCCTAACATGGAAGTACTGAAAAAACTCATATAAGCAAAAAATCTCAAATATGCTTGATCATGAGCCATATAATTATCACTATAAATAAGAACCATAATTCCAACGGTAGTGATTAATATTGACATAATAGAAGTAAGTGGATCTATCAAATAGCCGAATTCTAAAGAAAAATCGTTAGTAATGATCCAAGACCATACATATTGATAGCTAGAATTGCTAGTTATTTGCTGAATAGACAGATTCATTGAAAAAATCATGACTATACTTAACAATAAAACACTATGAAAAGCCCATATGCGACGAAACTGTTTTGTTGCCGTCGGAAAAAGAAGAAGTCCCACCCCTATTAATATAGGAACGGGAAGTGGGATGAAAGGTATGAGCCACCCGTATTGATATGTCTGTTGCATAAAAATATTTTTGAATTATGAATTTACTAATTTATTATTTCCGATTGACCGGATCTTACCTCTTTGAAAGGAGTCAATAAAAGTCAAGATATGGACTAATTTAAATAGAAATTTAGAAGTTTTTCTTCTTACTTTACTTATTCCTTATTTTATTTATTTTTAAATATCCTTCAAATATTCAATTCAAATCAAGAAGTTACATTTGCTCAAATGAGATAAAACGGAGTAATTCCTAATTTTTGTCCAATTTGAAAATGAAACCTACCGGGTTTAATAAGATTAAATTCGATTTCTATGGCGCAGCGGATTCTCTAGATATAGAGTTTAATGAGAAAGAATATCAAATAATATTAATCAATCGAATGAATTTATGGCTATTCTATGGAATATAAAAGTTTGAAAAAAAAAAATGGGATACCTTCGTTTTTTTCTATTTCTATATTTCTAGTATTTAGAGTACCCGAAATATTTTTTTATTGATGCGATTATCATATATCTTTCCTCCTCAGAGCTTTCTTTTTTTTTTTTTTCTGAAAAGAATATTAATTCAAGAATAAATAAAATAAAAAGTAAAGAAGGATTTGGTTTGAACAATAAATGTCTTTCACATCCAACTAGAACAATAAGTAATCCTTTTTATCTTAAATGGCCGTTCCAAAAAAACGTATTTCTACATCAAAAAAACGCATTCGGAAAAATATTTGGAAAAAGAAGGGATATTGGACAGCGTTAAAAGCTTTTTCGTTAGGAAAATCTCTTTCTACAGGAAATTCAAAAAGTTTTTTTGTGGAACAAACAAATAAGTAATTCAAAATTTTAATAATCTGAATCGCCTCGAAAAATGAAATTGACCCATTTACTATTTACTACAAAATAAAAAATTTGGAATTTCCATTATCTAGTAAGATAAGCTAATCAATATGACACGGCACTCATTTCTATTTTTAAAAATAACAATTTAGCTTTTTATTGACTTCTAAAAATAGAATACTTTCTTTGTTGACAAAGGCATAAATCCAAGATAAAAAGGGGTTTTTCCTTCTTTTTTTAGTGGATTCTCTCATTTATAGGATGGGGAGGTTTTTTCCCCATCGAACTTTTTGTTAGAGTTACGATAAAAAAAACTTATTTTTATCCCCTTTTCTCTATCTATAAAAAAGCGGTAATTTTTGAATTTTTATGAAAAATAAAATAAAAATATTGCACTGAATTGGCTTCTTCAATCTCGACGATTATTCATTAATAACTTATGATAAGTTCAAGATAAGCCGCTATGGTGAAATTGGTAGACACGCTGCTCTTAGGAAGCAGTGCTAGAGCATCTCGGTTCGAGTCCGAGTAGCGGCATGTCATCTTCTAAAAAAGATAAATAGATCTTATAATGAATTCAACTCCTGATTTCCATTTAAGAGACTCTTCTTTTTTTATGATATTTTCAACCTTAGAACACATATTAACTCATATTTCCCTTTCCATTGTTTCAATCGTAATTACAATTCGTTTAATAACCTTTTTTTGCGTAGATGAAATCGCACAACTGTACGATTCATCCGAAAAAGGCTTGATAGTTAGTTTTTTCTGTATAACAGGATTATTAGTTACGCGTTGGATTTATTCGGGTCATTTTCCACTAAGCGATTTATATGAATCATTAATCTTCCTTTCATGGGGTTTTTCCCTTATTCATATAGTTCCGTATTTCAAACAAAAGCAAAATTTATTAAGCATAATAACCGGTTCAAGCGCTATTTTTACCCAGGGTTTTGCTACTTCCGGACTTTTAACTCAAATACACCAATCTTCCATATTAGTACCTGCTCTTCAATCCGAGTGGTTAATAATGCATGTAACTATGATGATATTGGGCTATGCGTCCCTTTTATGTGGATCATTATTATCAGTAGCACTTGTAGTCATTACATTTCGAAAAAACAGAAGGATTTCTTCTAAAAGTACTTTTTTATTAAAAGAATCCTTTTTCGTTGGTGAAATTGAATACATGAATAAAAGAAGCAATCTTTTACAAACTACTTCTTTTTTTTCGAGTAAGAATTATTACAGATCTCAATTAATTCAACAATTAGATTATTGGAGTTATCGAATTATTAGTCTAGGGTTTTTATTTTTAACCATAGGTATTCTGTCAGGAGCAGTATGGGCTAACGAAGCTTGGGGATCCTATTGGAATTGGGATCCAAAAGAAACTTGGGCATTTATTACTTGGATCGTATTTGCGATTTATTTCCATACTCGAACAAATATAAACCCCCAAGGTGCCAATTCGGCAATTGTAGCGTCTATAGGCTTTCTTATAATTTGGATATGCTATTTTGGGGTTAATCTATTAGGACTAGGACTACACAGTTATGGTTCGTTTACATTAACATCTAATTGAATTCGAGAAAGTATCTTACGAACACAACACACTCACATTGTACATCTAAAAATTTTTATGTGAATGGGCACGAACCGTGTGAATCAATACAATATTTGATTTATGTGGTTCGTGCCCATATGGGGTTCAAATTCATTTTTTTTTGAGCTTTACTTATAAAATTTGCGAAAAGAAAAAGTTCTCTTGGTTCAGAAGGGTTTTCAAATCACAATTTGAAAATCATAATGAATAGCAAAACTATTTAGAAAAAGAATTAGATAGGATAACTTCAACCTTCTCAACCGATAGGGAAAGAACGAAATCGGGGTACATACCAATACCTAGTACGGGTAAAAAGAGAGAAATCGAAAGAAATAACTCTCGTGGTCCAGAATCAAAAAAATAAGAGTTTGGAACGTTAAAAAGCTTGTATCCATAGAACATCTGACGTGACATAGATAATGAATAAATAGGAGTTAATATCATTCCAAGTGCCATTACAAAAGTAATTAGTATTTTTGGCATTAAATAATATTTGTGACTGGTAATTATTCCAAAAAATACTATCAATTCGGCAACAAAGCCACTCATACCTGGTAATGCAAGGGAAGCCATCGCAAAGCTACTAAACATTGTGAATATTTTTGGCATTGTGATAGCTATTCCGCCCATTTCGTCAAGATAAAGAAGGCGTGTTCTATCATAAGTTGTCCCCGCCAAGAAAAAAAGTGCAGCACCAATAAATCCATGAGAGATTATTTGTAAAAGAGCTCCATTGAGTCCTGTATCAGTTATAGAACCAATTCCGATAATTAGGAAACCCATATGAGATACAGAAGAATAGGCTATTCTTTTTTTTAAATTCCGTTGGCCAAGAGATGTTGAAGCTGCATAAATTATTTGAATTGCGCCTACTATCACTAACCAAGGGGAAAATAGATAATGGGCGTGAGATAATAATTCTATATTGATTCGAGCCAATCCATACGCTCCCATTTTTAATAAGATTCCGGCTAGAAGCATACAAGTACTGTAATGTGCTTCTCCGTGGGTATCTGGTAACCATGTATGTAGGGGTATAATCGGCAATTTGACAGCAAAAGCAATAAAAAATCCAATATAAAATATTATTTCTAAAACCGCAGGATACGACTGATTGGCTGATGTTTCAAAATTTAATGTTGGTTCATTCGAACCGTATAACCCTATACCCAGAACTCCCAGTAGGAGAAAAATGGAGCCCCCCGCCGTGTACAAAATAAATTTTGTAGCCGAGTACAGACGTTTCCTTCCCCCCCACATGGATAGAAGTAGATAAACGGGAATTAATTCTAACTCCCACATGATAAAAAAAAGTAAAAGGTCGCGAGAAGAAAATAATCCTATTTGACCGCTGTACATTGCTAACATCAGGAAATGAAATAATCGGGAATCCCGAGTAACAGGCCAAGCCGATAAAGTAGCTAAGGTGGTGATGAATCCTGTTAGTAAAATGGGTCCTATAGAAAGTCCATCAATTCCCAATCTCCAATGGAAATCAAAAAAGCGGATCCATTTATAATCCTCCAATAGTTGTATTAATGGATCGTCCGGTTGGAAATGATAACAGAATGTATAGACCGTTAGAAGGAGTTCTAAAATACATATACATATAGTATACCCGCGGATGACCTTATTTCCCCTATGGGGGAGAAATAAAATTAAGGAACCCGCAAATATTGGCAAAACTACAATTATTGTTAACCAAGGAAAAAAATTCGTGGTAAAGACAAGATGCGCTTGGACCAGAAAGACCCGTGCTCAAGATATTTTTATTTTGAGCACGGGTCTTGTCGGTAAAAAAAGATAAAATGGATTCAAGTAGAGTTTATTGGAACGTATCAATAAGCTAGACCCATACTGCGAGTTGTTTCAGCCCCTAAATAAACCCGAACACTCAAGAAATCCGTTGGACAGGCAGATTCACATCTTTTACAACCAACGCAGTCTTCCGTTCTTGGAGCCGAAGCAATTTGTTTAGCTTTACATCCATCCCAAGGTATCATTTCTAATACATCGGTCGGGCAGGCTCGGACACATTGAGTACATCCTATACATGTATCATAAATCTTTACTGAATGTGACATTGGATCTATACATTTTTAAACGTCATAAATTTTCGACCTAGTAAGCTTAGAGACTAATCCTATATGTAGATACCAGGTAAATCAACAAGTTATCAGAATTTTTCTAATCAATTGATTTCTGGACTGCTTTATTATAAAAGGAAGGACCAAAATACTTTGATTTCTTATGTTTTTTTTTTTGCAGAGAAGATTATACCTTAAATTCGAATATTCCTAAAAAATTTTGAATTCCTATGGTTAATACTACTTATTCAACAAATTTGATTGGTTAATACGAGTTGATTTTCGATTACGATAGATTGACGAAACAATAGCCAGCCCAATGGCTGCTTCAGCGGCTGCAATGGCTATAACAAAAATTGAAAAAATATCTCCCCTTAATTGACGATTATCAAAAAAATCAGAAAAAGTTACAAAATTTATATTAACTGCATTCAATATAAGTTCAAGGCACATAAGAGCTCTAACCATATTTCGACTTGTGATCAATCCATAGATACCGATAGAAAATAAATAGGCACTCAAAACAAGTACATGTTCGAGCATCATTAAGCAACTCCTTAGCAATCTCATTCATTTCAATCAAAATAACAATTCAATTGATTTGATTGAATCACATATAACAAGCATGGAATATTTTAATTGCTGATTTTTTCTTGACGAGCTACAGCAATTGCACCTATTAAAGCAACTAAAAGAATTATTGAAATGAGTTCAAATGGAAGAAAAAAATCCGTTGATAAATGAATTCCAATTTGTTGACTATTGCTTATCAAATCTTGTTCTAGAACCTGGTTTGATCTTGTAGTCCAAACAATCCCGTACCATGACGTATCTGGAATAGTAGTAATTAGTGAAATAAAAAGACTTGTACAAATCACCGAAGTAACCCCATCCCCAACAGTCCAAAGGCGAGAATCTTTGTAATATTCTGAACCACTCATGAACATCACAGCAAAAAGAATTAAAACATTTACAGCCCCTACGTAAATAAGTAGTTGGGCAGCAGCTACAAAATAAGAATTCAATAGAATATAGAATAAGGATATACAAACAAGAACCAATCCTAACGAAAAGGCAGAATAAATTGGATTGGGAAGTAATATCACTCCTAGACCTCCTAAGATCAAACCCGATCCCAGAAAGACTAAAAGAAAATCATGCATTGGCCCAGGTAAATCCATTAAAATTAAAAAAAAAAAATCGAAATATTTCATGATTTTATTGACCTGAACAGGAAAAAAGAAGTAATTCCTTTTTTTATCTTTATGATACTTCTCAACTTTAACTTAAATTAAAATTAAACATAATTAAATAAATGAAATTTGAATAGGTGGGGGGTGGATTGATGTATATAGTGTTATTGGAGCCCTATCATTCAATATCTGGAAAAATAGTTTGAAAATATATATATATTACTTTAATATAGAAAATCAAGAAATATAGAAATAGATTTTGAATCCAAATTAAATATTAAATGACAGGGTTAATTTTGGATTGATCAGGGAAAGCCTTATTTTTATAGATTCAAACTAAACCTTAATTTCTTTAATTGATTTTATTATTATAGTATTAATAAATATAGTATTAATAAAATCATTAATTTTTAATTGGGGATTTCTTTGAATTGAGAGGTTTAACTATTTTTTATCTGAGACGAATTCGAAATTGTGCGAATTGTATAATCCTCAATTATTGACGTTGGTAACCGACCCAAAGCAATTTGATTATAATTCAATTCGTGACGATCATAACTCGAAAGTTCGTATTCTTCAGTCATTGATAAACAATTTGTTGGACAATACTCAACGCAATTACCACAAAATATACAGATCCCAAAATCAATACTGTAATTAAATAATCGTTTCTTTCGAATATCACTTTCCAATTTCCAATCTACAACGGGTAGATCAATAGGACATACCCGGACGCATACTTCACAAGCAATGCATTTATCAAATTCAAAGTGGATTCGGCCCCGGAAACGTTCGGACGTGATTAGTTTTTCGTACGGATATTGAATAGTTATAGGTAACCGATTCGCGTGAGACAGAGTAATTGTGAAACCTTGACCGATGTATCTGGCGGCTCGTATTGTTTGTTGACCATAATTCGTGAATTCAGTTACCATAGGGAACATATCGTGAATGTGTATAAAGAATAAAACTGTAGGTTTGTTTCTTTCTCTTGTTTGAGCTAAGTGGTGAATACAGAATATTGTAATTCTTTACAGTGAAAGAAGTTGGGATGAAGTTGTTAATAATAGATTACCTAGAGAAATAGGTAAAAGAAATTTCCATCCAAGATTTAATAGTTGGTCTATTCTCAACCTTGGTAAAGTCCATCTTGTTGCAATAGGAATGAACAAGAACAAATAAGTTTTAGCTAATGTAATAAAGATGCTGATTATTGTTCCAAAAACTTTACCTACTTTAGTTATATTTATGTCAAAAATATTAGGAATGAATAGGTATGGAATAGAAAGATTCCAACCTCCTAAGTAAAGAACTGTTACAAATAATGAAGAAACTAGTAGGTTCAGATATGAAGCAACATAAAATAAACCAAATTTGATACCTGAATATTCGGTTTGATAACCTGCTACTAATTCTTCTTCTGCTTCTGGTAAATCAAAAGGTAATCTCTCACACTCGGCTAGAGAAGAAATTAGAAAAATGAGAAACCCTATAGGTTGACGCCACAAATTCCACCCCCAAAAACCGTATTTTGACTGCGCTTCAACTATATCAACTGTACTTGAACTGTTAGATAATCATAGTCGATTAGAACATCGCTGTTCTTATCACTAGTACAGAACCGTACATGAGATTTTCACCTCACACGGCTCCTCAAAGGTCACAAAAAAATCTAAGGACATTTAATGATTATTTATCTTTATCTTGACATTTTATTTTCTAAAATAGCCCAAGTTCCTCAAATTAGACCAACGTAATTCTGTTTGCTATATTTTATATTAAAAATATATATTAAAAAAAGGTGCTTCTGAATTAATCTCATCTTTTAATTTTAAAAATGTCATTTTTGTTTGTTGATCGATAACTTCACTTTATTCTTGAATGAAAAACTTTTTGTAACAACATCATATAGGTATTTCAACCGATTATTTTCAATTACGAAAAAGAATTCGGCGTTCCATAAATTTTTGAATCATGCCAAGAGTTCTCTCTTTCTAACTAACGAAAAGATATAGAAAAGAGGGATCTTTTTGAATTATTTTATTCGATTTTATTTCGTTCCTATTCTCCTTTCTCATAAAAGGGCTTTTAATCAAAATAAAAGATTACTTCGTTCTTGATAGTTATTTACTTAATCGGTGGGTAGGAACATACTCTAGGTCGGAATCGTGGGTAGTACTTCTTGATCATTTCTACTAACTTAAAGTCCCAATTCAAATTCCGTTTATGTACAGAAATATCCTCTGGAATAATTTCGAGAATATCTATTACTAATCCTTTATGTATTTTCGTCTTTCTAGCCATCCACTCAATTTTGTTCAACCTCCCGTTTAAACCCGCTTCAAGTGATGATAACTAAGCAACCAATCTTGGGGTAAACGGCCTCTACTGCTTATATTTACTTTTAATTAATTCTTGTACATAGGGAATGAGACTTAATCTTTTTACTGCAAATTTGTAAGCCGTTTTCTTTCACTCATATAACTATCTGCTTTAGTTCATCAACCTAAATGATGATTAACAAAGATGAAAAAAACTATTTATTTAACCTTCTTCTCAGAAATTAGAAAGAAAAGAACTAGGAAAAATTTTGTATTTCACCTAATTAGACGTCACCGAATCACACGTAGAGATATCGATAATACACATAAAGTTAATGGTATTTCATAACTAATTGATTGAGCAGCAGCGCGTAGACCACCTAAAAAGGAATATTTATTATTTGATCCATATCCCGCCATAAGAAGTCCAACAGGAGCAATGCTTGAAATAGCGATCCATAAAAAAACCCCAATACCAAGATCGGCTAGAATAAGGTGGTATCCAAAAGGAATTACTGAATAACTTAGTAAAATTGATATAACTGCGACGGATGGTCCGATACTAAATAAACGACCATCTCCTCTAGATGGAAGAAGGTTCTCTTTGAAAAGTAGTTTTGTACCATCTGCTAGAGCTTGAAGAATTCCTAAGGGACCCGCGTATTCAGGTCCAATACGTTGTTGTATCCCTGCAGATATTTCTCTTTCTAACCAAACAATTACGAGTACACCTATTGTGATTCCTAATACAAGAGTCAAAATTGGGACAAGTATCCATATAATCCCATAGACCTCTTTTAAGGGTTCTAATCTGGAAAAAGAATTGATAGCTTGTACTTCGGGTGTATCAATTATCATTTTTAACGATCAACTTCTCCCATAATGATATCTATGCTACCTAATATTGTCATAATATCAGCCAATTTCATTCTTTTAACTAACTGAGGAAGAATTTGCAAATTGATAAAACCCGGCGGACGAATTTTCCATCTCCAAGGAAAAACACTCTGATCTCCTATCAGAAAAATTCCCAATTCTCCCTTTGGGGCTTCAACTCTCACATAAAGTTCTTGTTTCGCCAATTCAAAGGTTGGAGAAGGTTTTTTACTAATAAATCTATATTCAAAATCATTCCATTCAGAATTTTTTACTCTATCAAAACGTCGTATTTCTAAATTTTCGTAGGGCCCTCCTGGAATTCCTTCCAGAGTCTGTTGTAAAATTCTTATGGATTCTGTCATTTCACCGATTCGTACTAAATAACGAGCTAATGAATCCCCTTCTTTTTGCCATTGAACTTCCCAATCAAATTCATCGTAACACTCATAATGATCAACTTTACGAAGATCCCATTGGATTCCGGAAGCCCGTAGCATTGGTCCCGATAAACCCCAATTTAGTGCTTCTTCTCCGCGAATAATGCCCACACCTTCAACTCGTTCTAAGAAAATAGGATTCCGTGTAATAAGCTTTTTATATTCAGCAACCCCCGTTAAAAAGTAATCACAAAAATCTAAACATTTATCTATCCAGCCATAAGGTAGATCAGCTGCGACTCCTCCGATACGAAAATAATTATGCATCATTCGCATACCAGTAGCAGCTTCGAATAGGTCATATATCAATTCCCTTTCTCGAAAAATATAGAAGAAGGGAGTCTGTGCACCAATATCTGCCATAAAGGGGCCAAGCCATAACAAATGGGAAGCTATACGACTCAACTCCAGCATAATGACTCTGATATAACTAGCTCTTTTAGGTACTTGAATATTTCCTAATTGTTCGGGCCCATTTACAGTTATTGCTTCGGTGAACATAGTAGCTAAATAATCCCAACGTGTTACATAGGGCAAATATTGTATAATTGTTCGATTTTCTGCAATTTTCTCCATCCCCCTGTGTAAATACCCTAATATAGGTTCACAGTCAATAACATCTTCACCATCCAGAGTAACGATGAGTCGAAGAACACCATGCATTGATGGGTGGTGAGGCCCCATATTGACTATCATAAGATCTTTTCTTGTAGCTGGTACAGTCATAAGTTTTTTACCCATTCATTTTTCCATGAATTGCTGAAAGTGAAAAGAAGTTTATCAAAATACCAAATAAAAAAGAGTACTTAAAACGATTCGTCCAATTAACGAGTTTTTGTCTCTCGAATACTCAACTGACCAATTAATTCTTTATAATGTACTCTATTTTTTTTTGCCAAATAAGCCAACAGTCGTTGACGTTTTCCTAAAATTTTTCGCAAACCTCTCTGAGATAAATAGTCTTTTTTGTGCACTTCCAAATGTGAAGTAAGTCTCCGTATCTTAGTGGTAAAACTAAATACTTGAAATTCAACCGACCCCCTTCTTTCTTTTTCAGAAATAATCGAAATGAATGCATTTTTTACCATAAAAAATTTTACCTCTTCCACTTTTATAGATATTAATTTTACCGATGAGTAATAATAATGCTAGTAATTTTAATGTGTTATATACAATAATCTGAATTTCTTTATAAACTCCTAATTTTATGAACTCATGTTAATCCATCCGGGTTTCCACTTTATTTTATTCTGAAAAAGAAGGAAGGGGGCTCATTTTTGCATGGCATAATTTAGACCTAAAATGAAGAAGATTCTGTTAATTGATTTGTAGGTCTAATGGATACCTTAGCGGTTTTAGTTTTCGTATCATATATTCCAATGCCACAGAAGACGGGGCGTGTGAGTCTCTTTACTTTCATATACCCTGTGGGTATAGCATATATGAACTATCGACGACTTTTCAACCGCGGATACAGACATATCCTTAACATACTGAAACGACTCCCATTATTTGTATCAAACCAATAGCGATTCATACAAGCTAAATCTTCTAATCGATAATTAGGCCAAAGAAAAAATTTGAATTTAATTAATTCATTCTTATCTTTATCAAGATGGTTCCCTTTATCCAAAGATTGACTGCAGTTGTTCTCAGTACAAAATATTGGATTTTTATTCCTATTCTTTGAACTGAAGGAAATTAGAATTCTCAACTCTCTACGACGTCTATGCGATAAAATGGTTTCGGGAACAAGCAAACCAAAACCATTCTTAGCAACATAGGGGTGCTTTCTATATCCTTGATTCGTTTGGGACTTACTCTTCTGAACCAACGAAATACTTAAGGTTTGATACATAATAAATTGCCCATCATTTTTTACAGACAGACGCGTGGGTTCGATAACTAAGACCCCCCTTTTGATCAATTCTGCAAGACTTAAATTCTTCTGAATCAGCATTATATCCAAACTCATTTCTCTTCTTTGAATCGAGGATATAGTAATTTTTAGTGGATTTATCAGCCTAAGCAGGAGACAATATATTTTTATATTATTGATCATTCTTTGATTCAAAGCATCATCCCATCTCAATTGAAAAAGTAAATAACGTTTTAGGAATAAATCTAGTTCGGCTTCTGTATTACTTTTGTATTTTTTACCCCCCCTTCTTGCACAAGGATCCTCAATATCTTTTTCGTGGTTTGTTGAAGGAACTGAGCCAGAATTCTCTTGTTTTTGTACATTTGATCTAAGATCTCTTTTGCTTTCGACGGATTCTTTTTGATTCTTTATTGTTTTATTTGAAACATATTCCCCTTTTTGGTTTCCTTCGATGTTTGTCTTTTCACTAAGAGCATTCTCATTTAGATTCAAATTTAAAAGAAGGACTTTACTTGGCATAACCCATGGTTTAATTTTATATAGATTATAAGGTAGGACAAATTCTGGGAAGAACCAAAGTCCCAGGGTTGAGATGGGACGGTTTACTATTTCTTCATTCATTTCCATCCAATCCAAAAAACCTTTTGAGGGATTTGGTTGGAGCTTTTGCGGAAGCGTAAGATAACCAAGGCCCTTTTTCTCAATTATTTGATAATTTTGATTATCCATCTTAGTATTTGGATTACTCTTGGTATCTATTTTGATGCAGGACTCAATAGTAACTTTTTGTCTAAGATCAAAATTTAAAATTTTCCAATCAAAATATTTTCTATCGGGATTTTTTTCCATGTATCTAATAGCGGCATAATTATTAATAGGGATACTCCTCCATATATCAAAAAAATTCTGTTTATGATTAGAAGAAATATCTTCGTTCTTATTTAATTGTACTTGAAAGCTTGATTTATAAATAAACGAGTCCCTCTTATTTTCATAATTCAAATTAATAGATTTATATGATAAAAGATCATATCTAGCGTTTTTTTGAAAATTATCTTTTTGTTTTTGATTCAATAAGGAATATATTTCAGAATCCCTTTTTTTGTTTGACTGAATTGAATCCCACTTGGAATTTTTATTTTTATAACGTAGATTCACTCTATTTCTCCACTTTTGTGGTATTAATCCAGACCATTTAAGACGAGATAAATCGTATTGATAATGCCCCTTTAACCAGTTTTTCCATTCATTCATTTCAGAATTAGGAAATTTATTATTACTTAATTTAGAATGAAGTATTCCCTGTGTTTCAAAGGAATCCTTTATTTCAGCCTTAATAAAACAAGAAATTCTGTGATATTGAAAAATGGATCTTAATTTATACAAATTACTAACCTGGGTTTGTGATAATTTGTAAAATACATATGCTTGTGACAAATAGGATAAGTCACAAAAACTATGTAAATTTCTCCTATTTCTAATACTCTTAATTGATCTTTTTAGAGTTGAAATAAAGTGAATTGTATTTTTATTTTTTCTATTAATATTAATCCTTTCTTGATTTGTTTCATTAATGGGTTTATCCGTCATTTTTTTTCTCGATTCCAGAAGAAGTTGTGTATTGAGTCTGAGAATATTAATAATAGATAAAAATATATTTATGTATATTCTTTCAAAGCAAATTTTTATAAAACAATCTAATTGAGAGATTAATCGGACATTTCTTCTTTTGAATATTTGCCAACTATTTGTTGTTGATTCGAACCTTTTAGCATTATAACTTTTTTCGGTAGGACTAATATATACTCCTGGTGGGGTTATTTTTTTTTCTTTTGTAATTCTTTCTATTTGATTTCGAATTGTACTTGTTCTACTAAGGAGATCCCTCCTTTTTGTTAGTGCAAAATTTGTCCAATTTTGATAGTTTTTTAGACTAAATGATTCATTAATTATTTGATTGCTGATTATAGAATCTTTTTTGTTTTTAATTTCATTCGATTCCGATACTTTTCTTAAGCTAAATAATAAAATTGGGTTGAATTTTGAAAGTCCTTTTAGTATTCTTTTTATAAATAAAAAACTTTCGATAATGCATTTTTTTGTTTCTTTTGAAACTAATTTTGTTTTTACTTTTAAAACTCTTAGAGCTAATAAATACTCCCTTTTAAATTTTCCAATTTTGGTTTCTAGCTCCTTAAAAATGGGCTCAAAAAAGGAATATCGTTTTCTGGGAGAACCAAAGGGAAGCTCCGTTTCCATTCCCCAAACTGTTAAAAAACAAAAATCATCTTTTTGTTTTTTCTTTTTCATTAGATTTCTATCAGAGGATCGTAGTTTAAATTTGTGCCAAGGTTTCAGGTAGAAAGGAAATAATATTTTTATCTGAATACCATCTGTCAACCAATTTTTCGGAAATTCTGTTTCCGATAATTGGACACCATTATAGGTACATTTAACATGCATTTCTCGCTTCCATTCCTGTATATCCTCAAACCATTCAGGAAATTGCAATAATAACATACGTCCAAAATTTTTGGCTATTATCAATGAAGGCAATACAATATATTTTCTAAGAATAGATTGAGTTATTAACATTGACCCTCTTATCAGTTGGGCAAATGGAATGTTATCCCATGCCTCCGCTATCTCTATCCGCGTTTGTTCTTTTCTTAGACTCTCCTCTTTTTTGTTTTTCTCTTCTTTTTTTGTTTCTTCGTCTATATACTCCACAATTTCAGATTCTACCCCTTTGCCTGTCCAATTTGTAAAAATTACCTTAACAATTTCGGCTATATCAAACGAGAGACTGGGTGGTCTTTTGATTCTATCCAAAAAAAGGGGAGAGTGCACGTTTGCTTGAAACAGTTCCCAAATTACAATTTTACGCCTTTGAGCGCGCATAGAACCTTTAATTATTCCTCGCCGAAAGTCCGATTGTT